CCGAATTTGAATTATAGAGCTATGACACAATCAAACCCGAATGAACAAAATGTTGAATTGAATCGTACCAGTCTATACTGGGGTTTATTACTCATTTTTGTACTTGCTGTTTTATTTTCCAATTATTTCTTCAATTAAGAAAAAGAATAAGAAATAGTAGGAATCCTCTTATACCATTTGGAAGGATATTATCCTCATAATTATCCATGACTGTTTTTGTCTCTAGCATGACCGCTTGATGAAAAATAAGGGGGGAAATGACCGATACTACTGGAAGGATTCCTCTTTGGCTAATAGGTACTGTAACTGGTATTCTTGTGATCGGTTTAATAGGTATTTTCTTTTACGGCTCCTATTCCGGTTTGGGTTCATCTCTGTAATACTGTAATAATCATATGAACCAGATTCTATTGTAAACATGAAAGAGTAAGAACTCAGCGGGGTCTTACCCCGCTGAGTTCTTACTCTTATAGCGATACTTTGATCTATTCAAAAACATATGGAACCTCAGTCAACATAATCCAAATAGATGTTTCAACCCACTCTATTCCTTTTTTCTTATGATGTTTTTTAAAAATTGAATCTATTGACTAATTCATAGTTTCTGTCGTATTTACTATTATGTCAATATTAGTAATATGAAGCAAGAAGAAAGGAGGAATCCATTGATTTTCTGAATAATCCAATACATATACATATGAATTTATCCGTATGAAAAATCCTGCAAATATTTTTCTTTTTATACTAAACTCTTTCTACTAAACTAATAAATTAAAAAAATAAGAAAAAAACTCTATTTTCTATATAGAAATAGAAAAGAAAACTTTAATGAGATAATAAAGAAGGATTTGGATATGTGTAAAGATCTAATCAGCTTTTCGACCGGAACAAAAAAAGAAAAGTATTTTTTTTGTTCCTTTTCTTCAGTTATAAGTTGAAGTGAATGAACTAATTGAAGAAGTTCTATTCTATCCGGAAAAGAAAACAAGGAATAAGAATCTTTAGCGAACAGGAGAAAAATCCTGATTCTTTCAATACAAGACGACACAAGAAAAAACCTTTTCTTGTGTCGTCTTAAAAGACTTTCTAAAAAGATGTTTCTCCTTTCATTTTCTCCGTCCTTACCTTGTATTCTATTCCTTTGTATGTGTATGCTTCTTTTCTATTATTAGAAATATTAGAAAGAGTATAAAAGTAATTAGTTTCATATATCTCGCAAAAAAAAAAAAAAGAAAAAAGAGTAAAAAAAAAAAACAAAGAAAAGGCTTATAGAATATACATCATTCTATTGATCGACAAGAATTTTGCACTTTTACTCACTTTATTTTAAGAAATATCTATATCTAGAAATTCATTTCATACAACTGAACCTTTTCAAACTGTTTCTTTTTAAGAACCAAAAATATTTGTGCCAAAATAACAGATGCCAAGAAGAACAGAAGGCCTTGGACTCGTAATGGATCTTGAAGCACTATTTCTGCGTCTCCCTGACCAAAACCTCCTACATTTGGATTACTTGTTAATGGTTGATCAAGCTTGATGGATTCACCTTCTGAAACAAGAAGTTCTGGTCCTGGAGGTATAGTATAAACCACTTGACGTCCATCTGATGCATCAACTACGGTTATTTCATATCCCCCCTTTTCTTTACGTACTATTCTGCTTACTATACCGGCTGATGTAGCATTATAAACTGTATTATTACTCTTGCTACCATCAGGATAAATCTGACCCCTCCCTCTGTTCCCACCCACATATATGGGATATTTTAAGAAGTGAACGTCTTTTTTCGTAGTAGGGTCGGGGGAAAGAATAGGAAAGAGGATTTCACTATATTTCTGACCGGGAACAGGACCTATCACAAGAATATTTCTTTGATTAGGCCGATAAAATTGAAAAGAAAGATTGCCCATCTTTTCTTTCATTTCGGGAGAAATACGATCGGGGGGGGCTAATTCGAAGCCCTCGGGTAAAATAAGAACAGCTCCTACATTTAAAGCTCCCTTTTTACCATTAGCAAGAACTTGTTTCAGTTGCATATCATAAGGAATTCGAACAACTGCTTCAAATACAGTATCTGGAAGTACAGCTTGCGGAACTTCAATATCCACGGGCTTATTAGCTAAATGGCAATTGGCACATACAATTCGCCCAGTTGCTTCTCGTGGATTTTCATAACCCTGCTGTGCAAAAATAGGATATGCATTTGAAATAGATGCTCGAGTTATTACATATATCATGATCGATACATAAAAGAATCGAGTCATCTGTTCTTTTACCCAAGAAAAATTCTTTCTATTTTGCATGGTCCAATCATTGATCCCGGAATTTCTACAATAAATTTGATAGGTAGCTAGTAGAATTCCCTATCCACAAGTTTGCCATTGTATTGATTGTACTGAAAGAATTGTACTGATAGAATATAGTATGAATACCTTGAATTGAAAAGTTGAAAAAGTAGAAGTATAAAGAATAAGTCAAATTTCAAATGATTTTTTTATACACGAAGAAAAATTTGATATCAAGAAATCTAATGAATTCTTCATTCATTCATTGAATGATAAATTACTACAAGCGAAGGAGATACACGATTTAAAAAATGGAAGATCCAATATTTCACAATTGTATCTAGAATCACTGGAAAAGTGGAAACAAGACCAGATAGAATCTGATCATTCTCAGCCAATCCAAAATCGTTGTAGATTGAACCAATCATTAGTTCCCAACCATGGGTCGAGTGAAATCCGATCCATAAATCAGTAACTAAAAGAATCGAAAAAGCTTTGATTGTGTCACTTAAGTTATAAAGAAATTCCTGAATCCAAGAATTCAGAAAGAAAAGTTCTTCATTACCCAGAACAAAATAACCACTTAGAATAGCAAAAAATATTAGATTTGTCGAGAAATCCAAGATGATATGAAAATGAGATTCATTGTGTCTTTTGACCAATTGTATCGTTTCCTTGTGCATTCCTATACGAAGCCTTTGCATATGTGTTTCCGAGTATTCCTTTATCATCTCGTCCAACAGGAAAAGTTCTTCTAATTCCATAAATTTTTCTATAACATTTTTCTCTTGAATATCATTCAAAAGGATTTCGGATTGTCCGGTATTCCACCAATTAAGAACCCAAGTTTCTATACATTTATTAAATGATAGAGAAACCCACCAGGGCAAAAAGAATATAGACACAAGATAAGGGAGGGAAGCCAATGCTTTCTTTTTTTTCATTCTGTATCTGTGATGTGAATTGTTAATGAACCTGTTTCATTCGTCGATTCTATTCCTACATTTCTTTTTTGAATTTGAAAGATTTCACTGGCTAATCGTAGCGCAGGGATAGGGTATCAATTCAAAATATGGGTCCTAAAAAGAGTAATTATGTGTTACGAAAAAAAAAGAAATGTTAGGATATTTGATGAATCTATACTTCTTAGACCTTTTACTAGTATAAAAGAGTGAAGTTGGACGCCATGCGTATGCGTATACAAAAGAATTTTTGTGTACAAAGAGCTTAGATGCTTCTTAAGATATTTTCTTAGTTATATTCTATTTTATTAGAATTGTTCCATTTACGTCCTCCTGCTTTGAGATGTATAATGTATATGGATTGCTGCCTCAACGGAACGGGGAAATAGAATAGAGCATCTTTTTCTGGAATGAACATTTTGAAGAAGCTTAAGTTGTTTTAAAAAGATAATTAGTAAGTTCCTTCTCTCATGCTTAGATTTCTTTTTCTTCTCAGTTCATTTCAAAATACTTCAATTGGTATGCGCAAGAAATAGGCCAATTCAGCAGCTTTTTGTTCAATTTCTCGTGGAGTTAAATTCTCATCAGTACGAGTTAAGGGAAAGGCTCCCTGGCCCCTGATTTCCATATAAAGGACACGACGAGGAAAAAGACCCTCTCTCGCCTCCATTCTGATTGATTGGATATCTTTCAGAAAGAAACGAAGAAAGATGCGACGATTTATTCCAGGAAATCCCCAACGAAAAAGGCACATTATCCCTTTTTTTCTATCGAATCGGTCATAACCACTGCCTACATTCCATGAAATTGTGCACCACAAATAAGAACTAATGAATAAACCCGCGATCCCATAGAAAGACATCACGATCCCTTGTGGGAAAAAAAGAATTTGCTGAGACGGAAATACAGATATCAGATTTTTACCAAGATAACTGGAAGTTCCAACCACTAAGAATCCTAGTGAACCTAAAAAAAGGATAAAGGCCCAGAAAAAATTACTTGTTTTTTGAGACCCCGGTATAAGTTCTATCCATATATGTTCTGATCGCCAGTTCATACTATACTAGATCCAGTTGCATTCGATTGTAATTGAGAGAATAACCCAAATGAATTGTACTTCACTTTTCTTACTTGATCCCGAAGTAACTTTCATCAACTAGCAGTATTCTGACGTGAACCATTAGGGAGAATTGGTTAGATACATTGAGTTTCTATTTCAAAGGTTTTCAAAAAGATTTGTTCATCATTTTGAATTTCATTATTTAATTGATTCAGTTCTAACCGCGTATATTATGCATCGGCATACATAACAACTCTTCCATTTGTTTTCGAAAAGGTCACATATTTTATATCCTGCCATATTACATTAAAAATGTATCTGTATGATGATCCAGTGTTGTGACGAGATTTAGTCCCATCGTATTTAGATAATCTTATTTCTTTGGACATAAAGAGATAAAGAAGCCATTGCAATTGCCGGAAAGACTAGGCCCACTAAAGGAACAAAAATAGAGGGAAAGTTCAAATTGATCATAGAATGGGTACCTTGATTTCATATTTGTACCTATTCTAATTATAAATAGATCTTATGATAAGTCTATCTATTAGATAAAATATGAAGTATTTAAGAATCAAAAAGTGCAAAGGATTTAGAATGTACCTATTCCTCTTTCTACACGAATATGTAGGAGAATCCGCTTTAATAAGTTGTATTCTTCTTCTCCCATCCTTATCTTCTTTCTACCCTTTCTTTCAAAAAAAAGATGTTTTGAAAGAAAGGGTAGAAAAATTTTCTTAGAAGTTCGCAACTTTAACCAATCTTATCCAACAAACAGGGATTCCTAGTGAAAAAAAAAAGGGGGTTCTCGGTAAATAGAAAGAACTTCTATATTCTTCTTATTTCTTATTTGATATTTTTTCTTTCTTTCATATCTTTTTCGATATTTTTGATCTCTTTTTCGTTGTTCTATATATGAATATAGAAAAAGGACGGAGAAAATTCTTTTTATTTCCCAGATTTCTCGGAAGGAGAAAGAAACTCTTTTTTCTCTTGTTAATAGAGGGATGCTTATTCCTAATCAGCAAGAGAGGTAGAATAAAAAAGAGATCCGGGGCAAAAAGTAATTATCCAAAACTTCTGACTCTTACTACACTTATAATTGATGTTCCCAAAGAAAACATCATCTTCTTAGTTTTGTTTTTTTGATTACAATGAACTAAATGCTTATTTGATATAAAGATATAAAGAAAAATAACTGACCCTAGTGCTATACTTCCTTTTGAAATTTTTTTTTTAATCTTGATTCAAGGGAAGGAAACCATGTAGCTGAAATAACTCATTCAGAACACCTTTTAAAAGATTACGTGGTACGATTGGGTCGAATAAGCCCTTATGGAATGAATACTCAGCCACTTGTGAACCGTCGGGTACTGTCTTTTTCAATGTTTGTTCAATTACTCTTTTCCCAGTAAACGCAATGTAGGCATTAGGTTCAGCAATAATGATATCTCCCAACATACCAAAACTTGCTGTAACTCCGCCAGTTGTAGGAGATGTAAGGATTGATACATAGAATAACTTTTTCTTTGATTGATAATCATATGAAGCAGAGGATATTTTAGCCATTTGCATCAAGCTCAAACTCCCTTCTTGCATGCGTGCTCCTCCAGAAGCACATACAATAATGACAGGCAGAGATTGATTAGTAGCATACTCGATCAAACGGGTGATTTTCTCACCTACAACGGATCCCATACTACCTCCCATAAACTGAAAATCCATAACTCCAATTGCTATGGGAATACTATTTAGTTTACCTATGCCCGTTTGGACAGCTTCAGTTAAACCTGTTTTTTTTTGATAAAAAGATATGCGATCTATATAAGGTTCCTCCTCTGAAAGAAATTCAATGGGGTCTATAGAGACCATATCTTCATCCATAGACTCCCAAGTGTCAGGATCAAGAAAAAGTTTGATTCTATCTGAACTACTCATGTTCAAATGATATCCGCAGTGTTCACAAATATTCATTTTTGACCTAAAAAATTTTTTATAATTTAATCCATAACAATTCTCGCATTGAACCCATAACTGTCTGTATTTTGTAGTTATATCAAAATTTTCTATTTCATTTATTTCATTGAAAGAATTATTACTAGTTTTTATACTCAAATTTTCACTTTCAATACTACTTTTACTTTCCGTAAAAATGAAACTCTTAATGTAACTGTCGATACCACTGTAAATGTCACTATTAAGACTGATTTCAAAACGAAGATAAGTATCAATGCAACTATTAATGTGATTATTCCAATTAGATTGAGTATCATACATAGAATAATAAGAGTAGTAATTGCTACTATTAGACTCGCTATTCAAAGAATTAGAAAAAAAAATATCTAGTTCACTCAAAAAAGAAATAGCATTATCAATATCAAAAATCTGATTTTCAATATCAAAATAGAAAGAATAACTGTCACCATTACTATTTCTAACTAAAAAAGTATCATCAGAGATCAAACTCCAAATATTCCTGCTATCAAATAAAGAATTGAGATAATTAATATTACTTAAACTAGAACTGTCCCAACTCGGAATCTTTTTCTCCGCATCATTTAAAAAAGGTTCTTCACTTCCACTGGTATGTCCAAGAGCATCAAGACTATCCATTGATTTACTTAGTCCACACCTATGTTCTAACTTCTTGTTAGACAACATCGAATTGAACCAACATTTTTTCATAGAGCCTTTCTGTCCCCTATTTGATAAAAAATTAATACTAATAGATGAATAGTCATTTTATGAAGAAAATTTTTTTACTGTTTCTTTTTTCTTTCTTTTTATTTCTCATCATAATTCAAATGAAGCATATGATCCAATCATTAAGATTGTTAATGAAAAACGAGCGAATCTTGAAAATAAAGAATTCTCCTTTTGGGGAATCCGATGAATCATTTCAATATCTATTCTGATTGTGATTATGATAGAATATTTTCCTAAAAAAAATCTAAAGACAGGTTTCTCTCATTTAAAACTATAAATTCTCATCAAAAAGATACATAGTTGTTTCTTCCCATAAAAGAAAAAGAGATTCTCCTAGAATCTCGTGTCATAGAGTTAAATAAGAAAATGAGTTTATAGAACGAAAAAGACGATATACAGTATGGGGGGTAGAAGGGATCCTTCCCTTGGCTTGATCTATGGCCTGAAACTAAAGAATCTAAAATGATCCACCATTCCCAAATTGCCA